AATGAAGAGCCTGAGGAAAGGATTATTTTGATAGAGTAAAAAACGTAATTTTATTACCTTCATTACATTTGATAGAATTAAACTATCCCCTAAGGTTTCAAAAACCTTTATACATCATATACTAAAATATAAAAAGATAAGCTAATTTAAGCTTTTGGGTTCATACCCCGACTATAAAGATTCCTTTTCTTTTTAATACCAAAAATTTATAAATTAATATTTTTAAATATTCTATTTATGAGAACAATAATTTCCGTATCAGCTTATACTTGATTAGGAATATGAATAGGACTAGAAATCAACCTCCTATCAATAATTCCAATTATGCAAGAAAAAAATATTTTATCTTCAGAATCTTCAATTAAATATTTTATTACACAAGCTGCTGCTTCAACAATTATTCTAATAAGAATTATTGTAATAATATGAAATATTAATTTTACATCTAATCTAAATGAAAATTCAAATATAATTATAATTATAAATTCAGGATTTTTATTAAAAATAGGAATAGCCCCACTCCATTTTTGATTTCCTGAGGTTCTTGAAGGACTAAACTGATATAATTGTATATTAATATTAACATGACAAAAAATTGCCCCCATAGTGTTAATAATATACAATATAGAATCAAGTTTATTTTATTCAATTATCATTATTACAGGAATAATCATTAGAAGAATTATAAGAATAAATCAAATTAGAATACGTAAACTAATGACATTCTCATCTATTAACAATATAGGATGAATAATAGCAGCTATAATAACCGAAAAAACAGTATGAATAATTTATTTTGCAATCTATTCTATAATCACAATTAATATTGCAATAATAATAAAAAATATTTTCTATATAAATCAACTTTTCCCTACAATCAACATTTCACCGTCTATAAAAATATTTTTTATATTAAACTTCTTATCATTAAGAGGAATCCCACCGTTTTTAGGATTTCTTCCTAAATGAATAGTAATTCAAACCTTAATCTCAAAAAATATATTCTTATTAACAATCATAATAATTATATTTACACTAATCCTAATTTATGTTTATATACGAATTGCAATATCTGCCCTAGTTATAAAAATCAACCAAAGAAACTGAAATTTAAAGCTAAATATAAAAACCAACAAAATATCAATCAGAATTTTAAATTTCTTTATATTATCAAGCTTAATCTTAATTACAATCTCATTAAATATAATTTAACAAGGATTTAAGTTAAATTATAAACTAGCAACCTTCAAAGTTGGAAATAAAGCTCTTTAAGCCTTACCTTAACCAAAATTAAAATTTGATTCAAATCATTACTCATTTTATATAAAGAAAAGTGAATGAAAGTTTTGGATTGATTAATCACCTTTAAATTTGCAATTTAAAATCATTTTTGAATACAAAACTAGTAAAAGGAATAATTCCGTAAATAAATTTACAATTTATCACCTAAATCTCGGTCATTTTACTTAACAAATGATTATTTTCTACAAACCATAAAGACATTGGAACTTTATACTTTATTTTTGGAGTATGAGCTGGAATACTAGGAACTTCATTGAGATTATTAATTCGAGCAGAATTAGGAAATCCAGGATCCTTAATTGGTAATGATCAGATTTATAATGTTATTGTTACTGCTCATGCTTTCATCATAATTTTCTTTATAGTTATACCCATTATAATTGGGGGATTTGGAAATTGACTTGTTCCTTTAATACTAGGAGCACCAGATATAGCATTCCCTCGAATAAATAACATAAGATTTTGATTACTTCCACCTTCATTGTCATTATTGTTAATAAGAAGAATTGTTGAAAATGGTGCAGGAACAGGTTGAACTGTTTACCCTCCATTATCTGCAAATATTGCCCATAGAGGTTCATCGGTAGACTTAGCTATTTTTAGATTACATTTAGCTGGAATCTCTTCTATTCTTGGTGCAGTAAATTTTATTTCAACAATTATTAATATACGATCAATTGGAATAACATTTGATCGAATACCTTTATTTGTATGAGCTGTTCTAATTACAGCTGTTCTTTTACTTTTATCATTACCTGTACTTGCAGGAGCTATTACGATATTATTAACAGATCGAAATTTAAATACATCATTTTTTGACCCAGCAGGAGGGGGAGACCCAATTTTATATCAACATTTATTTTGATTCTTTGGACATCCTGAAGTTTATATTTTAATTTTACCAGGATTTGGAATAATTTCCCATATTGTTAGCCAAGAAAGAGGGAAAAAGGAAACATTTGGAGCAATTGGAATAATTTACGCTATAATAGCAATTGGTTTATTAGGATTTGTTGTTTGAGCTCATCATATATTTACAGTAGGAATGGATGTTGATACCCGGGCATACTTCACTTCTGCCACTATAATTATTGCTGTCCCTACTGGAATTAAAATTTTTAGATGATTAGCAACAATTCATGGTACACAAATTAATTATTCCCCTCAGATACTTTGAGCTCTAGGATTCATTTTCTTATTTACAATTGGAGGGTTAACAGGGGTAATTTTAGCTAATTCTTCTATTGACATTATTTTACATGATACATATTATGTGGTAGCCCACTTTCATTATGTTTTATCAATAGGAGCAGTATTTGCAATTATAGGTGGAATCGTAAACTGATTCCCCTTATTTACAGGATTATCAATAAACGAAAAATTACTAAAAATCCAATTCTTCTCTATATTTATTGGAGTAAATTTAACATTTTTTCCTCAGCATTTTTTAGGATTAAGAGGAATACCACGACGATACTCTGATTACCCAGATGCTTATGTATCATGAAATCTAATTTCTTCTATTGGTTCATTAATTAGAACTATTAGAATTCTATTAATAATTTATATTATATGAGATAGAATAAATTCAATACGAAAAAATGTGTATTCAACTTATATACCTACATCAAATGAATGAATACAAAATACACCACCAATAGAACACACTTATTCTGAATTGCCTATATTAACTAATTTCTAATATGGCAGAATAGTGCAATGGATTTAAGATCCATACATAAAGTTATCTTTTTTTAGAAAATGGCAACATGAATAAATATTAATTCTCAAGATAGAATTTCTCCTTTAATAGAACAATTAACATTCTTCCATGACCATACTATAATAATTTTAGTAATAATTACATTGATTGTTCTATATATTATAGTTTCTATAATAATAAACAAATATATTAATCGATTATTATTAGAAGGTCAAATAATTGAATTAATATGAACAATTGCTCCAGCAGTTACATTAATTTTTATTGCTCTTCCAAGATTACAATTATTATATCTATTAGATGAAATTAACTTACCATTAATTTCAGTAAAATCAATTGGACATCAATGATATTGATCTTATGAATTATCAGATTTTAAAAAAATTGAATTTGACTCTTATATAATCCCAATTGAAGATTTAAAATTACACTCTTTTCGATTACTAGAAGTTGATAATCGACTTCCACTTCCAATTAATACTCAAATTCGAATAATAGTTACATCAACAGATGTAATCCACTCATGAACTATTCCATCATCAAGAGTAAAAATTGATGCAACTCCAGGACGATTAAATCAGATAACATTCTTTATAAATCGAATTGGAGTATTTTTTGGTCAATGTTCAGAAATTTGTGGAACTAACCATAGATTTATACCAGTAGTAGTAGAAAGAATTTTACCTAAATATTTCATTGAATGGGTAAAAAATTTTTCATTAGATGACTGAAAGCAAGTACTGGTCTCTTAAACCATATTATAGTAAATTAGCAATTACTTCTAATGAAAAATTTAGTTAATATATAACATTAACTTGTCAAGTTAAAATAATTAAAAATAATAATTTTTAATTCCACAAATAGCTCCTTTAAGATGATTAAATTTATTTATCTTCTTTATTTTAGTATTTATATTATTTAATGTAATAAATTACTTCTCAATAATTTATAAAATTAAAAAATCCGAATCTGAAAAAAGAAAAAAAAGAATTTCGTGAAAATGATAACAAACCTATTTTCAAGATTTGATCCTTCAACAAGAATAAATCTAGCATTAAATTGAATAAGAGTGATTTTAGGATTAATATTTATACCAACAATATTCTGTCCCATTCCTTCACGTATTAATTTAATGTGAATTAAAATATATAAAAGATTAAGAAAAGAATCTGAAATTATTCTAAAAGTTAAGTCTATAAAAAAAAGAACATTAATTTTTGTATCTTTATTCTCATTAATTCTATTTAGAAATTTTTTAAGTCTATTCCCATATATTTTTTCAAGAACTAGACATTTAATTCTAACATTAACTTTATCTTTCCCACTTTGATTAAGATTTATAATTTATGGATGAATTAATAATACAATTCATATAATAGCACATTTAGTCCCTCAAGGAACTCCACCTGTTTTAATACCTTTTATAGTATGTATTGAAACTATTAGTAATATTATTCGACCAGGAACTCTAGCAATTCGATTAACAGCCAATATAATCGCTGGACATCTATTATTAACATTAATAGGAAGAACAGGAAGAAAATTATCAATTTTAATATTAAATGTATTAATTTTATCACAATTATTACTTTTAGTACTAGAAACTGCTGTAGCAATTATTCAATCATACGTATTTTCAGTTCTAAGAACATTATATTCTAGAGAAGTTAATTAATGTTAAATAAAAATCACACTTATCATCTAGTTGAAGTTAGACCATGACCAATCTTAGGAGCTTTTAGAACAATAATCCTATTAACAGGAATAATTAAATGATTTCATTTATATGAAAATAATTTATTATTAATTGGGATAATTTGTACAATTTTAGTTATGTATCAATGATGACGAGACACTACTCGAGAAGGAACATTTCAAGGTTTACATACATCTAAAGTAGTTAAAGGTTTACGATGAGGAATAATCTTATTTATTACATCAGAAGTCTTATTTTTTGTATCTTTTTTTTGAAGATTCTTCCATAGAAGATTATCACCGTCAATTGAAATTGGAATAATTTGACCACCTAAAGGAATTAACCCATTCAATCCAATTCAAATCCCATTATTAAATACAATTATTTTAATTTCATCAGGTATCACTGTTACATGAGCTCATCATAGACTTATAGAAAATAATTACAAACAATGTATTTATAGATTAATCTTAACAGTAACCTTAGGTATTTATTTTACAATATTGCAAGCTTTTGAATATATAGAATCACCATTTACCATCGCTGACTCTGTTTATGGATCAAGATTCTTTATAGCAACTGGATTCCATGGTATTCATGTTATTATTGGAACAACATTTTTAATAGTATGTTTAATTCGACAAATAAAAAATCACTTTTCATCTATTCATCATTTTGGATTTGAGGCAGCTGCCTGATATTGACATTTTGTAGATGTAGTATGATTATTCTTGTATATTTCAATTTATTGATGAGGTAGATATTTATATAGTATAAAAATTATTTTTAACTTCCAATTAAAAGATCTATTTAATAGTATAAATAATAATCCTAAAAAATATTGCTTTAATTACATTCACAGTATCATTTATAGTTATAATAATTAGAACGATCTTATCAAAAAAAATAATTATTGACCGAGAAAAAAGATCCCCATTTGAATGTGGATTTGATCCTAAATCTTCAGCACGAATTCCATTTTCTTTACAATTTTTTTTAATTGCAATAATCTTCTTAATTTTTGATGTAGAAATTACACTTCTATTACCACTAGTTTTAACAATAAAAATAACAAGAATTCAAACATTCACAATAATTACGTTCATATTTATTTTAATTCTTTTAATTGGTCTATATTATGAATGAAAATCAGGAGCATTAAATTGAGCTATTTAGGATAATAGTTAAATTTAACATTTAATTTGCAATTAAAAAATATTGTTCATCAATTTATCTTAAATAAGAAACAAAAATTGTGATTAGTTTCGACCTAATTCTTGATGATAAATCCATCCTTATTTTTAAATGAAACCAAAATAGAGGTATATCACTGTTAATGATAAAAATGAATTAAATTCCATTTAAAGAAATATGTTATTCAAAAGGAAACTTCTAATTTCTATTTTAAGCAGTGAAATTCTGTTTGTATTTCTATTTGTATAGTTTAAAAAAAAACATTACATTTTCATTGTAAAATTAAACTTTGTTTTACAAATACTTTAAGATTTAAAATCTCCTTAATATCTTCAATATTATGCTCTAAATAAGCTATTAAAATAAATAATTAAAAATAACATAAAAATAAATAAAAATAAAAAATAAATTTTTAATCTATTATTAAATAAAATCTGATTGAACTTAGAAGAATTAACTACATTATTAAATAAATTTTGAGAACCTAAAAACTCCAATCAACCTAAATCAAGATTTTTATAATAAATATTTCTTAACTTTAAAAAATAATAATTAACAAAGTAAGTAGATAAAACTCTTATATTTAATATAGAAGAAAAAAATAAACTAACAGTTAACATCTTTATAGACTTTAAGTCATAATTAAAACCAAATCTAGAAAATTCATAACCAATCCATAAACCTAATAAAATTATAAAAATTACTATTAACTTTAAATTTAAAGATAAACAAATAAAATAAGGAGTAGAAAAAATTAATCAAGATAAAAATCTACCACCAAAAATTACTAAAAGAATTAAACCACCTATACCCTTTAATATAATTAAACCTTGATCATTCAAATTATTATAAGAATAAAAATTATATATTCTAAAAAGTGAATAATAACATAATCGAACTGTATAACTAACAGTTAATCCAATAGAAACATAAAAAATAAAATAAGTAAACATATTAAAATAAGATATTGATATAAACTCAAGAATTAAATCTTTAGAATAAAATCCAGCCAAAAAAGGTAAACCACATAGAGAAAAATTTCTAATATTAAAAAATGTACAAGTTAAAGGTATAAAATTAACTAAAGAACCCATAAAACGAATATCTTGACAATTTATCATATTATGAATAATACAACCTGCACATATAAAAAGTAATGCCTTAAATAAAGCATGAGATAAAAGATGAAAAAAAGCAAGATTATAATCTCCTATAAATAAAATTCTTATTATTAATCCAAGTTGACTTAATGTAGATAAAGCAATAATCTTTTTCAAATCATATTCAAAATTAGCCCCTAATCCAGATATAAATATTGTTATTATAGAAATAAATAATATAAAAAATATAAGATTAGAACTAAAACAAAAATTAAAACGAATTAATAAATAAACACCTGCAGTCACTAAAGTGGAAGAATGGACAAGTGAAGAAACTGGAGTAGGAGCAGATATTGCAGCGGGTAATCAAGAAGAAAAAGGAATCTGAGCTCTCTTAGTAAAAGCAGACAAAACAACAAAATAACTAATAATCTTTATAGTTAAGTCTTCATTAAAAAAATCTAAATAAAAAATAAAATTTCATCTCCCATAATTTATTATTCAAGCAATAGATATTAAAATACCAACATCACCAATTCGATTAGAAAGAGCAGTAATTATACCAGCATTCAAAGACTTAAAGTTTTGATAATAAATAACTAAACAATAAGAAACTAGACCAAGACCATCTCAACCCAATAAAATTCTAATTAAATTAGGTCTAATAATTAAAAATATTATTGACATAACAAATAAAAATACCAAAAAAATAAATCGATTAATATTTAAATCCCCATATATATATTCTTCACTATAATAAATAACCATAGAAGAAATAAATAAAACAAATCTTATAAACAATAAAGATATTCAATCCAATAAAATAGATATATAAACAATACTAGAATTCAAATTTATTAATTCATACTCTAAAATAATAACTAAGTCTATTATAATAAAATATAAACCTAACCAAAAAAATAATAAACTAAAAAGAAATAAAAAAACATATATAACAAAACAAATTGAAATAATTTAAAGTACAACTACATCTTTGACACCACAAATCAATATTTTATTTAAACTATTTAAATAAAAAATAAAAATATCCCCACCTATAAAAATTAAATTTAAAGGAACTCAATGTAAAAATAAAAGTAAATGTTCACGAACATTACCCAAAGAAAATGAATATAATCCCTGAAATAAAATACCATGCTGACTATGAGAATATAAATATAAAGAATAAGCAGCACCGAAAAATGAAATTAAAGACAAAAAAATAAATGTAATTCAATTTCAAGAAATAATTCTATTAATCAACATAATTTCCCCAAAAAGATTTAATGAAAATGGTGCACCTATATTTGAAGAACATAAAAGAAATCATCATAAAGACATTCTAGGCATTAAATTAATTAAACCCTTATTTAAAAATAATCTTCGACTTGATAAACGCTCATAAGAAATATTGGCCAAACAAAATAAACCAGAAGAACATAAACCGTGAGCAATTATTATCAAAAATGCACCATAAAATCCCCAAATATTTATTGTTATTAAACCACCTAAAACCAAACCTATATGTGAGACTGATGAATAAGCAATTAAAGACTTAATATCCATTTGACGTAAACAAATTAAAGAAATAATAAAACCACCTACTAATCTAATAGTAATAAAAATAAAATTAAATTTTAATCCAACCTCTATAAAAATTTTTATAAAACGAAGTAAACCATAACCACCCAATTTTAACATTACTCCAGCTAAAATTATTGAACCTGAAACAGGTGCCTCTACATGAGCCTTAGGTAATCATAAATGAACAAAATATATAGGAATTTTAATTAAAAAAACAGTAATTGTACAAATATACAAATAAAATGAATTAATATTATAACAAAAATAAAAATCCAAACCACCATTTAAATAATATATATAAAATAAAGAAACTATTATAGGCAAAGAACCAAATAATGTATATATAAATATATATATACCAGCTTGAATACGTTCAGGTTGATACCCTCAACCTAAAATTAATAATAAAGTTGGAATTAAACTAACTTCAAAAAAAATATAAAAAATAAATATATTTATAGAAGAAAAAGGGAAAAATAATGAAATAAATAAAATCAAAATAACCAAGGTAAAAAATATAGAAAAATTATTATAAAAATAAATCTTTTCACTAGCCAAAATCATTAATATACAAATTCAAATTCTTAATAAAATTATAAAAAAAGTTAAATAATCACAACCAAAAAAATATCTAATTGAACTAAAATAAATAGAATAATTAAAAGTAAAAAAAAATAAAATAAACGTTAAATAAAACATAAAATTAATATGCCAAAAATAAAACTTAAGAAAACATAAAGGAATCATAAATAAGGAAAACGATAAAAACTTTACCATAAAATATTAAAAGAATTAAAATAATCATTTCCATATGAACGAACCATAGAAACTAAAATTGATAAACCTAAGGCACCTTCACAAACTCTCAGTGAAAGAAAAATTATTAAAAAATAACCTTCACAGCAAAAAGTTATTAAATATAAAACTAAGCCTATATATAAAGATAAAACAATAAATTCTAAACTTAAAAGTATTAAAAGTAAATGTTCACACTTTAAAAATATAACAAATAAACCAATAAAATATATAAAAATAAAAATTATATATCCATAAATTAACATTGTTTTAATAATTTAAAATAAAATATTGGTCTTGTAAACCAAAAATAAGTAATCTTTTAAAACTTCAGAAAAAAGTTATCTAACTTTTCTTTAACTTCCAAAGTTAATATTTTAATAAACTATTATCTGTATAACTATAATAATTTTTATGGCATCTTTATCAATCATCTTCATTTTTATTTCACACCCTCTTTCTATAGGATTCATTCTTTTAATTCAAACTTTAAATATTGCAATATGAACAGGTTTTATATCAATAAATTTTTGATATTCATATATTTTATTTATTATCATAGTAGGAGGAATATTAATTTTATTCATTTATATAACAAGAATTGCATCAAATGAAAAATTTAAATTTAATATAAAAACAACAATAACAATATTATTAACAATTATATTAATATGTACAATTATATTATTAACAAAAGATCAAATAACCGAATTAATAAATTCAACCAATATTGACATCATCCAATTAAAAAGAAATTTATTATTCAAAATATCATTAAATAAATTTTTAATAATACCATTAATTTTTCTTTCTTTAACCATTATTTCATATTTATTTATTGCTTTAATCGCAGTAAGAAAAATTACAAATACTAAAATAGGACCATTACGAAAAAATATATAATGAAAATAATAAAAAAAAATCCTATACTTAAAATTGTAAATAGATCTCTTATTGATTTACCATCCCCATCTAACATCTCCAGATGATGAAATTTTGGATCACTTTTAGGAATATGTTTAATAATTCAAATCGTTACAGGACTATTTTTAGCAATACATTACTGTTCAGATATTTCACTAGCATTTAATAGAGTTATCCACATTTGTCGAGACGTAAATTATGGATGGCTTATACGAATTATTCATATAAATGGAGCATCAATATTTTTTGTATGCCTATATTTACATATTGGACGAGGATTATCCTATAGATCATTTATACAAACAATAACATGAACTATTGGAGTAATTATATTCTTTATAATTATAGGAACAGCTTTCTTAGGATATGTTCTACCTTGAGGTCAAATGTCATTTTGAGGGGCAACAGTAATTACAAATCTACTTTCAGCAATTCCTTACTTAGGAACAAGAATTGTTCAATGAATCTGAGGAGGATTTGCAGTTGATAATGCAACATTAACACGATTCTTTGCATTACATTTCGTATTACCATTTATCATTGCAGCTTTAGTAATAATTCACTTATTATTTCTTCATCAAACAGGATCATTTAATCCTTTAGGAACAACAAACAATATTGATAAAGTTAAATTTCACCCTTACTTCACATCTAAGGATCTAATAGGATTTATAGTTACATTAATAATTTTTACATTATTTATTTTAATATATCCTTATATAATAGGAGATCCTGATAATTTCAGACCAGCAGATCCTCTAGTTACACCTGCACACATTAAACCAGAATGATATTTTTTATTCGCTTACGCAATTTTACGTTCAATTCCTAACAAATTAGGAGGAGTAATTGCCCTATTTTTATCAATTCTAGTATTAATTATTATACCTATATTCAAAAAGAAAATTAAAAGAAATTCATTCTACCCAATTAATAAAATATTATTTTGAACATTTACCAGAACAAGAATACTACTTACATGAATTGGGGCTAAACCAGTTGAAGACCCATACATTTTAACAGGACAAATTCTAACATTAATATACTTTATATATTTTCCAATATTATTTATTATATCAAAAATATGAGATAACATAATATTCAATAAATAGTTAATGAACTTGTATAAGTATATATTTTGAAAATATAAAAAAAGATTAATAAATCTTATTAACTTATACTAAAAATAATTAACTAAAAAATTAAAGAAAAAATAAACATCTTTAAACCAAAAAAAAATATTATAAAATTTAATGAAACAGGTAAAAAACTCTTTCAAGCTAAATATATTAATTTATCATAACGATAACGTGGTAAAGTCCCACGAACCCAAATAAATAAAAAAGAAATAAAAACCACAAAAAAAAAGAAAAAAATATTAACCAATGAACCCCCAAAAAAAAGAAAAACATATAATATTCTTATAAATAAAATTCTTGAATATTCAGCTATGAAAATTAATGCAAATCCTCCTCCTCTATACTCAACATTAAATCCAGAAACTAACTCAGACTCTCCCTCAGCAAAATCAAAGGGAGTACGATTAGTTTCAGCTAACCTAGAAACAAACCAAATTATAGATAAAGGCAAAGAAATAAAAAAAAACCAAATATATTGTTGGTAAATTATAAGATCAAAAATTTTTAAACCTGAAATTAAAAATAAAAAAGACAAAAGAATAATAGATAAACTCACTTCATAAGAAATAGTCTGAGCAACACAACGAAGGGCTCCTAATAAAGAATAATTAGAATTAGAAGATCAACCAGCAACTATAATAGTATAAACAGAAAGACTTGAACAACATAAAAAAAATAAAAACCCAAAAGTAAAATAAATAAAACCAGTAAAAAAAGGTAAACACATTCATAAAAATAAAGACAAAAATAAATTAAAAACTGGAGAAAAATAATAAGAAAAAAAATTAGACATTATTGGATTAGCCTGCTCCTTAAAAAATAATTTCAATGCATCACTAAAAGGCTGAACTAAACCTATAAAACCAACCTTATTAGGACCCTTACGAATTTGAATATACCCTAAAATTTTACGTTCAAATAAAGTCAAAAAAGCTACGCCAATTAAAACACATAAAATAAGAATTACATAAGAAATAAATAATAAAAAAACATCAAAAATAAACAAATATTACCTGTATTAAATACATATAAAGATCCTAAATCTATCACACTATTCTGCCAAAGTAACAATAATATTCAAAATAAAATAATTTATTATATATTTGGTCCTTTCGTACTAAAATATATTAAATAATTAAAGATAGAAACCAACCTGGCTCACACCGGTTTAAACTCAGATCACGTAAAATTTTAAAAGTCGAACAGACTCAATTTTTAAGCTTCTGCACCTAAAATAAATTTTAATCCAACATCGAGGTCGCAAGCTTTTCTTTCAATAAGAACTCTAAAGAAAAATTACGCTGTTATCCCTAAGGTAATTTATTTTAAAATTATAAAAATAGATTTTATATTCAAAAATTAATGATTAAAATTAAAAGAGTTAAATTTATCTTTTGGTCACCCCAACCAAATTCTTATTAAAATAAAAATTTCAAATCCCAAAAAACTAATAAATTAAATAAAAATTAAACTCTATAGGGTCTTCTCGTCTTTTAAAAATATTTAAGCCTTTTAACTTAAAAGTAAAATTCAACAAAAATAATAAAGAGACAGAAATTTTCTCGTCCAATCATTCATTCCAGCTCTCAATAAAAAAGCTAATTATTATGCTACCTTTGCACAGTCAAAATACTGCGGCAATTTAACAACTCATTGAGCAGATTTAAACCTTAAATTATAATCAAAAAGACATGTTTTTAATAAACAGGCGAAAAATTATTTTGCCGAGTTCCTTTTTATTACCTAAAATAAAAAATTAATAATAAAAATAAATCTACTAATTTAATCATTATAAATAAAGAAAAAACATTAAACAAAATTTTTTAATATAAAAATTAAAATAAATATAAATAATAAAATCTAATAAAATTAAATATTAAATTATTCAAATGATTAACAATTTAAATTATACAATATATATTAACAAAATAAATTTTTAATTATAAAAATAAAAGCTCATCCCTTTAAATATTTCATACTAAAAATTATTAACTAAAAATTAGATAATAAATAAATAATAAGAGAATTAAATTCTTTTCTTAAAAAACTAGATATATTAAAAAACGAATAACGTTTCATTTCTAACTAAAAATTAAGAAAATTTATGAAAAAATTAAACATATAATTAATTAGAACTTTTTAATTCGAGATCAATTAATATTAATAAATAAATTAATTAACCCTGATACACAAGGTACAAAAAATTAATTTTTCTTTTTAAAACATAATAAAAGTTCAATCACTTTACTAATAAACTATAATAAAAAATAATTTTTCTATTAAAATAATAAATAAAAAAATACTTTAATTAAATAATAATAATAATTTAATTTATAATCAAATTATACTGAATTGAACAGTATTCTTTTTAATGTAAATAAAAAACTTCCCTATAAGCTTTAATTTGATTATTAATCCTAGATACACTTTCCAGTAAATCTACTTTGTTACGACTTATCTCAAAATAATGAGAGCGACGGGCAATATGTACACATCTTAGAGCTAAAATCACATATCAAATATATAAAATATTACTATCAAATCCAATTTAATAAAACTATTTAAAATATTAAACAAAAAATAATTTTATTGTAACCCATCTCTTCTTTCCTATAATCTGCACCTTGATCTGAAATAAACTAATATATACTTATTGAAAATTTAAATTCTTATAAAATATTCAAAAACAACGATATACAAGAAAAAGAAAAGTAAAACTAATCGTGGATTATCAATTACAGGACAGGTTCCTCTGAATAGACTAAGATACCGCCAAATTTTTTAATTTTCAAGAAAATAACTAATACTAATCTAGTATTAAATTTTACAGTTATAATAATAGGGTATCTAATCCTAGTTTAATACTAACTTTAATAACCTCAAATCAAAAAAAAGAAAATAAATTAAAATTTAAATTTCACCTTAAAATTTTAATTTTAAATTCTAATAAACAAAATTATTATTAACCAATAAATTTTAATTGAATCATTTGTGTAACCGCAATTGCTGGCACAAATTTTATTAATTCTTAATAATCAATTACTAAAACTTACTTAAATAATTATTTAATATTAAATACTGCAAATAAAATTTTTAATCTAAAAAACACATATAAAATAATGATAAATTAAAATTTCAAGTCAAAATAAAACTTTTTTTAAAAACCAACAAAATATAAAATATCAACAAAACAAATACAAAAAAAAGAATTTAATAAAAATTAAACACCCGCCCACAAAATAATTTTAACGTATAATATCAAATTAAATATATTAATTAATGTTCAATTTAAAAACAACATAAAATTTATTGAATACATAATAAAAAATAATAACTATTAAATTTAGTAATAAAAATTTCAGTACCCCCCCTACAAAAAAGAGATTTTTTCTTGAATTTTACTAAAAATAATTAATAAAATTAACCTCTAAATCTACTAACAAATTTTAAAATCATTATTACCCCAATAATAATTTCAAAATCAAAAAATATTAAAAATAAAAAAAATTTATATTTTTAAACGTAAAAATTCAAAGTTAAATTTAAAATAATGAAAAAATAATCAATTATTTTGAAATAAGTTTTTTAACTTTAAATCTAAAACAAAAAAAGAAACTTTTTATTTTAAAAACACATTAATTTTCTATATAAATAAAATTTAGTAATTAAGAAATAAAATTAAAATATACAGATTTATGAGACAAGAAACCAAAAAAATAAATTTAGATAATTTTATAAAAATTTTTAAATGGTTATAAGCAAAGAAAAATTAATTTCAAATTAATTTTCATGTGATTGGTATTGCAAATAAAGCTTGTAGTATAGTAAAATAAATAGGTTTTTTTTTTTTTTTCCTTTAGGGACCTTCCTAAAAAAGGGTTTTTTTTTCCAAAAAAAAAAAAAAAAAAAATTTTTTACCAGGAAAAAAAATTTAAGAATTTTTTAATTTTTTATTTATATCCCCCCCAAAAATTTTTTTTTTAAAAAAAATTTTTAAAAATTTAAAATCCCCAAAAACCAAACCCCAATTAAACGGGGTAAAAAAAAATTTTTTTTTGGGGGGGATAAAAAAAAAAAATAAAAATAATTTTTTTTTTTTTTTCATTATTGATCATTCTATATAAATGATTTTATTTTCAATAATAAATAATAATAATAATTTATTACAAGTAATATAATATTAGTATATATTTAATTTATATATATATATCCAACAATAATATATATTATAAAATAAATTATTTATATATATATATACTCTATAATCAGAACCCAAATTAAACAGGTATAAAATAGATTTTCTATTAGGTTGATTAAAAAGAAAAATATAAATTAGTTCTTTTTTTTTCTTTTTAGATTAAACTAATATTTTATACATCATACAATTATATTCTAATTTTATCTAATAATAAATTAGTTTCACTTTTATTGTTAAATATTTAATTATATAATAATAATAATGTTTATATATATATATATTATTATTATTTAATTTTTATTTTAAAATAAATATTATATGTATATAATTTGATATTTAAATATATATTTAATTATATATAATAAGTTAATTTTTATATACAAAGCTGAAATTAAACTAAAGTACAAGTTTTTAGATACCAACACATTAATTTTAAATTAACAAATTTTGAAACTTAAATAAAAAAAAGTGAATTTTTAGTAAAATTTTCTTATAAAAAAATAAGTAATCTAAAAAACTAAAAATATTAAGTAAAGAAATTTATTATTAAAAGTAAAACTATTATTGTAATATAAATAATTATAAAAAAAATG